TACGAGGATCTCTGACTTCAATCAAGAAGAACTAGAAAAATATGAAGAAGAACTCCAAAAATATTTCAATATTCCAGAGTTGGATAAAGGAGAACTAGAAAAATATGAAGAGGAATCCACTGTAGAGCAAACTTCTGCAGAAGAATCCACTGCAGAACAAGTTTCTGCAGAGCAAACTTCTGCAGAAGAGTCCACTGCAGAACAAGTTTCTGCAGAGCAAACTTCTACAGATACAGATGAATCCACTGCAGAGGAATTTATTGTAAAGAAATATACTCGAAAGGAATTAGTGCAACTATTTCTTTTAGAAGAAATAGAAGCAAAAGCAGAAATAGAAGAAAAAGAAAAAAACCTTATCAGAAGAATCACAAGAATTAGAAAAAAATGAAAAATTCATTACATTGAAAAATCATTTTTTTCTGTTTAGGGAAATACTTTGCTGAGTTCGATAGAACTTGAAAATCATGTCGAAAAATATCTAATATCAAAAGTGGAAAATATCATGAAAAGAGTGAACTTATTTTGAAACTCATTGAAGAAATTGAGATTCTTCGGAGTTGATTTCATCAGGAAATTCTTTTCTGATGAAATCTTTTTCGAGATTTTCAATTTCTTCAAAAATCAAATACTTAATTTTAAGTATTTGGACCTCTTGAAAGATATTTATTTCAAGGCTCGAAAGCTAGGCTTTCGTCGAAGTGTGTTAATAGTTTTTAAACTAGTTATTCTAGTTTGGATTATGAAACTATTATTCAAATTATTGATACAATTAATACGTTTCTTCAAAGCCGTAGTAGGAATCTTGAAATTTATATTTCAAGTAATTATAAAATTTTTTCGAACTCTTTTTTTTTTAAGAGTTCGAGAACAAAAAGATGAAACAGTCAGGGATACGAGATCAAGTCAAAATATTTTTAAAATATTTTGGTACGAGGATCCCTGACTTCAATCAAGAAGAACTAGAAAAATATGAAGAAGAACTCCAAAAATATTTCAATATTCCAGAGTTGGATAAAGGAGAACTAGCAAAATATGAAAAGGAACTAGAAAAATATGAAAAGGAACTAAAAATTAACGATGAATCTAGTTCAAATTCCAATTCAGATGAAGATTTATCTGAATTGGAATTTGAACTAGATTCAAATAAATCTTCATCGGAATTTGAGATTCAAATGAAGATTCAGATTCAGATTCAAATGAAAAAGAACTAAAAAAATATTTCAATATTCCAAAGTTGGATAAAGGAGAACTAGCAAAATATGAAGAGGAACTACAAAAATGTATTTCTATACAAACAAATGAAGTCTATTGTCAATTTCATATTATAAATATGAAATTGAAATTCTTATAAAAAAAAATCGAAATATGAACAAACAATATTTCGCTGCATTAAAGCAGCATATAACAACATATTTGTTGTTAGATCGTTGTGAAGAACACGACGGTTCCTTTCAAGGACGTCTTTTTAGAATAAAAACTCGTTTGATTAGGATCAAACAACATCTTGAACTTTGTTATGATAAGCAAATACCTCGATATGTCTTTTTTGGGGTTCTCCAAAATTTTTTGGAGGGAGAAGTCCAAGATCAAAACAATTTGCAAAAATTAAAAAAGGTAATCTGGTACTTATTACCAGATGCCTTTTTTGATATTAGTTACAAGGAAGTGAAATATCAATATGCTTCCGTGGAAGAATATTGTTCTGAGCAATTAGAAAAGCTTCGCGCAAATTATCACGTCAGATTTATTCAAGAAGAGTCTGATGAGTCCCGGGATTTGCGTGAAGAAAAAATGAACCCATATACATATATGAAATATTCATATATGAAGGACCTTTATAGGTGGGATGATATGAAATTCAATAAATTAACAAAATGTCTATCGGAATATTTTTTTATTCCAGAAGACAAAATGAATTCATTCTATTTCACCTATTTAAAATCCACAAAAAAAAAGGCAAAAAAAGCTATACAAACAAATCAAGAATTTTTGTGAAAGTGAATTGAATCGGAAATTGGACAAGAATGTGTTTTTCTTTAGTTTTGAAAAATTCTTGCAATCCCATTCAGAATCCCAACTGCAAGATGCAGAGGAAGGAAAAATCGATTTACAAAAATACCGGATTTTTTGGTATAGATTTTTATTTCCTGATTTCGATAATTAGATTTTTTATTGGTTTGAGCCTTATAAATTAGAATCCTATTTTGACTCTCCACTATTAATTGGACTATGATTATTGATCAATAATGGAATATTTACTTCATATAAACAGGAGACACAAATCACATGGATTTAGTAAGTTTTGCTTGGGCTGCTTTAATGGTAGTCTTTACATTTTCACTTTCCCTTGTAGTATGGGGAAGGAGTGGACTTTAATTTGAATTAGTAGAATTTTTTGAGAAATCAATCGAGTAATCGAATTATATCAATTGTTTCTTTGATTCTTTTACATCAATCATCTTACGAAGCTTATTAGTCTCTCTTTCACAAGATAATCTAT